TATCATATATTTTATTACTTTGATAGTTTACTATAGTTTACTCTTTTATTTTCTTTTCAAAAATTTCCTATTCGGAAATTCAATAATTCAATACAATATTAAATTCAAATCTAATACTAATAATAGGAGACTATAAATGAAAAATGAAAGCCCCCTTCTCGCACCCATTTTCATTTTACATCACATTGTCGGAACAAAAATATCGTATCTATCGATATAGATGGAAATATTTGATACATGAGACTACGATCTGATATATATAAGTCTGTAAGATATAAATAATACGATATAAATTGATCTTGTCTTGTGTTCTGGAATAAAAATAGAATAAAAATAGTTAAAAGATCTCTTATGTTGTGACTTGGAATAAACCCTTTTTTGTAACGGAAGGGAATAGCAATTTATTCCTATTTATTCCTATAGAACATCTAGGAACAAGAAGATTTAATCGGCAATATCGACAGATTACCGCGTAGTCCAAAGAAATATGAAAATGAAAAAAAAAGCTCCACTCTTCCAAATTTTTAATTTTAATATCAGAATAGTGGATATAGTTATGATTCAATGGGTTAGGTCCACTTACTTTTTTCTTTTGTTGATTTCTAATTGATTTGATTGCAATAATCAAAAATAGAAATATTTGGAGATTTTAAGTAGACAACTTATTATTTTTCAGTATAAACTTAATACTAGTCATTATATCATTATAATATTAAAATAGAATAATATATAATTATAATAAACATACTAGCAAATGTTCAACCTTATAACTATAATTACTAGACTATAAACTATAATTAATACTATAATTAATTAATATGGTTTCTTACTTATTTATTAAAAAATAAATATATTAATAAAATTTCTATTCTCCCTTCAAATATGAATACTACCGTGCTAGTTTTATGAAAAAACCAAAGCCCCTTATCGGATTTGAACCGATGACTTACGCCTTACCATGGCGTTACTCTACCACTGAGTTAAAAGGGCTTTTTTGATTCAATTCCTGAATAAGTCACTAGTCACTATGTGTTTAGTCTATATCCATATTATATGTTATATGTATATAAATACATCGTATACGTTATAATATATCTTAAACGTATAGTGGTTCACTCAGGAACGATAAATTTGATTTACATAATGAGTCTAGGATATACTTGTAAGTATAAGTAAAAAAAAAGGATTTAGTGATATTTGATTTCATAAATATCAATCAATGCAAGGAATTGTTTCAAGACAGATCCTAATTGCTATCATAACGAAATTCATTTGATTGATACAGGTACCTACCAATTCAACCTAGATCCAAACTATTTCATCGAATCATTAATAAAGCGATTCAGCTTGTCCCTCAAACCAAATTCTTAGAAAAAAAAAAGATTTATTAAAAATAAATAAAATAAGATTAATAATATTAACATTATTAATAATTATTGAAATTATTAATAAAATTCTTTATTATTATATTAATAATAATATTATTTAAATTAAAGATTTAAAGAAAAAAAGAAAAGAGATTTATTTATGAAATTCTAAAATGTCGATTAGAATGAACGATTCAGGAATATAAATAATCAAAAAATTCTATATAATCGTGAAAGACAGAAAGATCCTTCGCATTGAGTCATATGATTCCATTATATTGACAATTTCAAAAAACTATTCATACTATGATCATAGTATGATGACGGTTGGGCAAGTATGCCCCCATCGTCTAGCGGTTCAGGACATCTCTCTTTCAAGGAGGCAGCGGGGATTCGACTTCCCCTGGGGGTAGGGTACTACGAAAGAAAGTTGATAGTGGATTATCACTAAGCCTGGATTGATTCTTCCCGGGTCGATGCCCGAGCGGTTAATGGGGGCGGACTGTAAATTCGTTGGCAATATGTCTACGCTGGTTCAAATCCAGCTCGGCCCAATAATTCGCCGATCCACCATGAAATGATATAAGCCATTTGTTGTTCTCCAGAAATGCTCGATCCCAATAGAAAAAAGTAAAAATCTCTGATATTGATATATCTTATCTTTACCCCTATCGTTATTACTCTATTTATTTTTCTTTTTTCCAACAAGTTTTGATCTTGCTAATTATCTAGATTCATATCAAGATCTGGAAGTGTAAAGTATAAGGAAAAGAGTAAAGAAAAAAAAAGACCTTTTTCATTGAAAGATTGACTATCCAATTAATTTGGAAATAACGACAAGATTATTAGTAATCACTGCCTCTCTTGCTAAAGTTCATATCCATATCGAAAGTATTTGAATAAAATAATAAGAATATGTATACTGTACACCTTATTTTATTCTGTTATTTCCTTGGGATTGTAGTTCAATTGGTCAGAGCACCGCCCTGTCAAGGCGGAAGCTGCGGGTTCGAGCCCCGTCAGTCCCGATGGATCCAAATCCAATAAAAAAATACAGCAATTCATCCTTCCATTTTTCTGTTCTGTGAAAGGGAGTACAAACAGTAGAATTTCATTGACAACAGGAATCCCTTTTCTTTTTATCTTTCTTTTTCTTTTTTTTTTTCTTCTATTGTTTGGCTTTGTTTGGAACCAATGGTAAGTGTAAAAGCGGTTAGATGATACTTCATCAAATGATTTTACAAGGAGGGCGCTAGTTTATAGAAAGAAAGGGTGGAAAAGAATGAAAAATGTAAATAAAAATACAGTTAAAGGGATTTTTGATTGTATCAAAATTTACTTTGGAATTCGATATGAATAAAAGATCTTCCTATGTTATACTATTCAATTCTTGACGATAAATCAATTTGTCAGATATTGTTATTCATGATATTGATCCGATTCGATTATATCTCGATGTAATTCATCTCATTGAATTTACAGACAAAAGATTTATCATCTCTATGGGATTAAATCCCGAGTTATTGCGAATTAAAGAAAAAGGAAACGATGAAATTATGGAAGTAAATATTCTCGCATTTATTGCTACTGCACTGTTCATTCTAATTCCTACTGCTTTTTTACTTATAATATACGTAAAAACAGTAAGTCAAAGTGATTAATTTGAATTAAACTTGTGACTTTTTAGTTCTTATCAATGATTGAAGAGAAGAAATAAAATAAAAAGGGTTCAAATTTCACGTTTTAAATGAAATCATCGAACTAGAATCAGCAGCATTCTATGAGATACTAGATAGTATGGTAGAAAAAGATTTTTCTACCAGACTAGTATTATTATTGTACTGTATAAAGTTTTCTGTATCACGATACAGGTTAATTTAATATATATCAATTGACATTATTATCTTCACTTCATATATAGATATAAATTCCATATATAATGTACATAGTGTCATGTCCCAATCCTATTTCTTTTCTATTTCTTTGCTTTATCTATTTCTATTTGATTTGTGTTGATTCCAATCAATTTGAAATAATCGAAAGACAGCTCTTACTCTTACGATTCTAATTCCTACATTTCTTATCTTTTTAATATGAATTCCGATATTCATTGAAAGAAAGAATCAAATCAATGAAAGAAAAAGAGGTATGGGTATAATAAAAGAAAATCAAGTAATCTTCTTGTTAGCATTCCACAAAGAAGTAATTGATTGACCAGTTGACAGAGGATCCAGAGGTTCCATGGGAACTTCTTCGGAGTTCGAAAAGGATTAATAAACCTCACCGATTTTAACCTAACCTTTCAACCATTATATGAAATGAAAAAAAAAAGACCAGCATAAATAAAATTTTTAAAATAATAAAACAAATAATAAAACAAATGGTAAGTGCGCAATATGTGACTTGCCCAAGACAATATTTTCTTATGTGTAGTATCTCCTTGGACAACCACTATGTCTATGTTGTTTCCCGTAAAAAAGTATATCCACGTAATGTAATAACAGAACTTTTTTCTTTTCTCTTTGAAGAGGAAAGACAAAGGCGGAAAAAAATAACAAATAAAAAGTAAAAAAAAAAGTAAAGTATAGAAAAGGGTTTCCTTCTTACCCATTGTCGATATAGAAAATTTATGAAGAATTCGATTGGAAAAAATTTCATACCATTTGGAGTACTTTTACTTTCGAAATACGAACATAGGAATAATTGAAATATTTGTTTAATTGAAAAAGTTCATATGTTATTTATAGTATAGAATACATTACTCCACTAGAATCCAATACATATAACTTCGAAATGAAAATCTTTTGAAATTCAATTTTGAAATTGAAATAGTGAATTAAAAAAAAAGTCTTTGCAGAACGATCTATAAAAAAAATTGATACAGCTTGATTCCTAAACTCAATTAGTAGTACTTCTAGAGTCCACTTCTTCCCCATACTACGAGTGAAAGAGAAAATGTAAAGACTACCATTAAAGCAGCCCAAGCGAGACTTACTATATCCATGTGAATTATGTCCTCGACCTCTATGAAGGAATTATTCAATTATTGTTCACTAATAATAGTAGAATTGCCAGCGCAGAGTCAAAAGGGGGTTCTGATCCACCACCATATTGATGAAACAATCCAATAAATCCAATTAGACCAAGTTCTAATGATTATACTAGAAGATTTCTAGTAGAATCGGAAAACATTAAGTACAAGCAAAATACGCAGAGACAGCCCTTGAAGTCTCAAAAGTATCAAAGGAATGTTAATAAAATGTCAGAATAATAAGACCTATTCTTTCTTTTGTCGCCTTTCATTAAGTCAAAAGTATAAAAATATAGAATCAAGCTAGATCATTATCTATCGCATATTCCTATTTTATTTATTTTCTATTTTTCCCTTTTATTTTATTTGATCTCAATCTTACCATCTTCGATTGTCGCTATGAACCAATGGAAGACGTCCTATTACATTCTTGACTCGAGATTATCGAAAAGTTCAAATTTCTTTTTGTACTTTAGTTAAGTTAAAACTTTAATATATAAATAAGTAAAAGTATATAAACTAAAAGTATATATAACTTAAGTTAAAGTAAAAGCCAATTATCCATTCAATTCAACCGAATTACTATTGAATGAATGTCAGCG